AAAAGTGCATTGTTGGAACTGGATTGGAACGCCAAGTGGCCTTAGATTCAGGAGTTCCCGCTATAGCCGAACACGAGGGAAAGGTCATTTATAACGATACTGACAAGATCATTTTATTTGGAAATGGGAATGCTCTACGCATTCCATTAGTTATATATCAACGTTCCAACAAAAATACTTGCATGCATCAAAAACCCCGGGTTCAGAAAGGTAAATGCGTCAAAAAGGGACAAATTTTAGCAGACGGCGCTGCTACAGTTGGCGGTGAACTCGCTTTGGGAAAAAATGTATTAGTAGCTTATATGCCATGGGAAGGTTACAATTCTGAAGATGCTGTACTCATTAGTGAGCGCCTGGTCTATGAAGATATTTATACTTCTTTTCACATAAGGAAATATGAAATTCAGACTCATGTTACAAGCCATGGTCCTGAAAGAATCACTAATAAAATTCCACACCTAGAAGCCCATTTACTCCGAAATTTAGACAAAAATGGAATTGTGATCCTGGGATCTTGGGTAGAAACTGGCGATATTTTAGTGGGTAAATTAACACCCCAAATGGCGAAAGAATCCTCGTATGCCCCGGAAGATAGATTATTAAGAGCTATCCTTGGGATTCAGGTATCCACCTCAAAGGAAACTTGTCTAAAACTACCTATAGGTGGTAGGGGCCGAGTTATTGATGTGAGATGGATCCACAAAAAAGCAGGTTCTAGTTATAATCCAGAAACGATTCATATATATATTTCACAGAAACGTGAAATCAAAGTAGGTGATAAAGTGGCTGGGAGACATGGAAATAAAGGTATTGTTTCAAAGATTTTGGCTAGACAGGATATGCCTTATTTGCAAGATGGAAGACCCGTTGATATGGTCTTCAATCCATTAGGGGTACCTTCACGAATGAATGTAGGACAGATATTTGAATGCTCACTCGGGTTAGCTGGGAGTATGCTAAATAGACATTATAGAATAGCACCTTTTGATGAAAGATATGAACAAGAGGCTTCGAGAAAACTTGTGTTTTCTGAATTATATGAGGCCAGTAAACAAACATCGAATCCATGGATATTTGAACCCGAGTATCCGGGAAAGAGCGGACTATTTGATGGAAGAACGGGGAATCCTTTTGAACAGCCTGTTATAATAGGAAAGCCATATATCTTGAAATTAATTCATCAAGTTGATGATAAAATACATGGACGTTCCAGTGGACATTATGCACTTGTTACACAACAACCCCTTAAAGGAAGGGCCAAGCAAGGAGGACAACGGGTAGGCGAAATGGAGGTTTGGGCTCTTGAGGGATTTGGTGTTGCTCATATTTTACAAGAGATGCTGACTTATAAATCTGATCATATTAAAGCTCGTCAAGAAGTACTCGGGACTACGATCATTGGAGGAACAATACCTAAACCCATGGATGCTCCAGAATCTTTTCGATTGCTCGTTCGAGAACTACGATCTTTGGCTCTGGAACTGAATCATTTCCTTGTATCTGAGAAAAACTTCCAGATTCAAAGGAAGGAAGTTTAATTGGACTGACTCAGAAATTTTATTCTATGATGATTGATCCGTATAAACATCAACACCTTCAAATTGGATTAGTTTCTCCTCAACAAATAAGTGCTTGGGCAAAAAAAATTCTACCTAATGGAGAAATAGTTGGGGAGGTAACAAAACCCTATACTCTTCATTACAAAACCAATAAGCCTGAAAAAGATGGATTATTTTGTGAAAGAATTTTTGGACCTATAAAAAGTGGGATTTGTGCTTGTGGAAATTATCGAGTAATCGGAGATAAAAAAGACCAACCAAAATTTTGTGAACAATGCGGAGTAGAATTTGTAGATTCTCGGATACGTAGATATCAAATGGGATATATCAAATTAGCATGTCCAGTAACCCATGTGTGGTATTTGAAACGTCTTCCTAGTTATATCGCGAGTCTTTTAGATAAACCTCTTAAAGAATTAGAAGGTCTAGTATACTGCGATGTGTGATTTGATCAAAATTCTTATTGTACAGATTCCGAATGAGAAACTGTCATTCCATTCAATTAAATTGGGATGCCCTGGATCTGGCATGTCTCTTGGGATAAGTAACATGAAGCTCAGAATTCATGGGTGTATTAAATACTCCCAAATCAAAGGGAATCGGTCTATGGTCAATTCAGTAACAAATAGAAATAAATTTTATTTTATAGCTGTACGTACCTCGTGAAAAAAAAAATACTTTATTTTTTTTTGAAAGAATTGAAATTATGTTCAATTCAAATAGTTCAAATAAAAAATAAACATGATTGCAGAAGTCTATCTATCGCATATAGGCTTAAAGACATCGTGGCATAACCGTCGAGGTGACGTCTGACCTAAAAGATCAAATGGTATGATACATAGACAAAGAAATCTCTTATGAATTAGAGGATATTCCTTTTTTTTAATTATTAAATTTGAGGATTCCTCATTCAAAGGGAGGTAGACTACTCAAGAATTTTA